CAAAAGAGGTTAATTCCATGAGTTTCAAACGTGAATTTGGATTTGATTAATAATCCGTTTTTTCTTTTCTCCCACCCTCAGAAGAATAAAACGTAGGCGTTCCACTATTGTTATGTGTTATGTTAGAATTTTCTAAAAGGTAACTATCTCGGTTTCATATCATATATAAATTGATTATAGAATCTTTGAAAAAGACCTTCCCTTATAAACTTATAAAAAAGATATAAAACAGAAAAGGCTTACTATCTTTAGGATCTGATGCTACACCGCTGCTCAATACTTTAGGGAATCGACTCTCTTACATAAATTGATTCCTAACCCTTTTGTCATAGTATAACATAAGTAAGCAGTTCTTGTTCAAAAATCTCGCTAATGGATCTTTACGGCGCTTCCTCTATCAATTAGATCCCTTATCCATAGAATAAAGTATCTAGGCATATTTTATTCTTCATATTTTGACTTCTATGAAGTTTCTTTCTTTGCTACAGCTGATAAAAATCGTTGGTTTTTACGATGCATATGTAGAAAGCCTATTTTTTTTTGTACTTGTAGATTTTTCTCTTTCTTTTTTTCTTTCTATAGTGGAGATAGTCGCACGTAATGACAGATCACAGCCATATTATTAAAAGCTTGTGGTAAGAAGGGGTTTCGCTCTAGTGCCCGAAAATAATATTCCAAAGCTTTTGTGTGTTCTCCATTACTTGTGTGAATAAGGCCTATATTATAGAGTATATAACTTCGATCATAGGGATCAATTTCTAGTCGCATAGCTTCATAATAATTCTGTAAAGCTTCCGCATAATTTCCTTCGGATTGAGCAGACATCCGTTACGGTCGTCATTCGATTCCAAGAATCTCCGTTCCAGAACCGTACGTGAGATTTTCATCTCATACGGCTCCTCCCTTAATATGCATAATAAGAATAATACATAGAATCAAAAAAAGGAGTGAAATATTCTCATTATGAACTGAACAGGGCTAGTGTTTTTGCAAGAAATCTCTAGCCAACCCCGTTGCAAAAGATCTTTTTTAACATCATTGGTACTAAATAAAAATGGTAAGTTAACTTTAACAATTTCTTTGTCCTCAACGTCTCTTAATTTCTAGGAATTAGCCACTTCAACAGTCTTCGATGGTTATATGGGTATCAAAAGTACAAACAAGATGGATGTTTGTTGTCCCAACCATTCCTCTTAGGCCCGATCCCAATAAAGAAAGGGATAATTTATAACAAAGTTTTCGTCTTGTTGATTCCTAGCTGTAGAGCTTCTTCCTCTATGCCGTCTATTTGTACTAATAGAGTAGGCTTAACCTACAATACAGAACCCAATTCATAGGTGTAACCTTTCGCTCAATGCTAGAATCGAGAATTGAAGCATCTGAGGCGGCATTAATCGAAGATACACGACAGAAGGAATTGTTTTATTTAGAAACTTCACCCTCAACCAAGCGTAGAGTTATTTCAAATCTTTCAATCCCGGCTAATGTGTCTTTTTCCTAAGACTTGAAGCGGTAAATAAAAAAAATCAAATCACACCATCTCTGTAATAGGTAAATGCCTCTTTTTCTCCTGAAGTTGTCGGAATTATTTGTAATAAGATATTGGCTACAATTGAAAAGGTTTTATCAATAAAATTTCCAGTTATCCGGGATCTAGGCATAGGTAGTAATCCTTTTTCTAATTTACCTCTCGTGAGAAAATGATCCCACAACAAAGTGCTCATGCAGTACGAAATAACATAAAAATAGACTCAACTCATAAAAAAAGATAGACCGGCCCTTCGAGTCGTTCTAACTCATTGATTTAAGCCAGCATAGATATCAGAAAAAGATGGACGTCGTCTTCGCAAACGCAAACATGAAGAATCCATTTTTTTTTTTTTTGTTTTTAATAAAGAGTTTTCACAAAAGAAATTCTTTATCCCCCGGTCCCGAAGGAAAGGTCTTTATTTGATTAAAATTGAAAGTTTTTTATTTTTAGAACTCGAATTGATTGTACGTACCATCCCTGTCCAACAATCTAATATGAATTATGAATGACTCGCGATTCGCTCAGTGTTTGGGCCATAATCAATATGTAGGAGAGATGGCCGAGTGGTTGAAGGCGTAGCATTGGAACTGCTATGTAGGCTTTTGTTTACCGAGGGTTCGAATCCCTCTCTTTCCTTACCTTCACCTAATTTCTCAATGTTATTGTTACTAACCGCAATGTATCAAATCATATAACAACCGATAACTTTATTCCAAAACTTTATTCCAAAGTTAGACTTTTCCTTGATATGGATTCCCTATTCCTAATTTCTGCGGTATAGAAAATACTGGAAAGAGTGGACACAGCAAAGAATGAAAATATCCCTACCATTCTATTCTCTTCTATTCTCTGATATATGAATGGGAGAAAAATCCCGCGATCAAATGGGTCTTTTTACTTAGGCAACAGGAAGCCAAATTATCCGAACCCTTGTTTATTTTAGTTAGGTTTAAGTTTGACGAGAATAATATTCTACGACTAACAATTCATTTATTTTCAAGCCAACCCATTTACTATCTATTATTTGATTGACCACTCCTTTATATTGGAATGGGTGAAGGGTCAAATGTTTTGGTAATTCCTCCTGGGAAGATGAATCAAGATCATTTTGAATCATAGCTCTAGATTTTTGTTCATTCCTCGCTGTAATAATATCTTGGGGTTTGCAACGATAACTTGGTATATCTACTATACGACCATTAACTAAAATATGTCTATGGTTAACTAATTGGCGGGCTCGCGGAATAGTTGACGCCATACCCAATCGAAAAAGGATGTTATCCAAACGCATTTCAAGTAATTGTAGTAAAACCTGACCTGTTGATCCTTTGGCTTTTGCGGCTATACGAATGCATTTAAGTAATTGTCGTTCTGTAAGACCATAATGAAAACGTAATTTTTGTTTTTCTTCTAAACGAATACGATATTGAGATTTTTTACTGGAACGCGATTGATTTCTAAGATCACTCCCAGCTCTAGGCCTTTTATTAGTTAGTCCCGGTAAAGCTCCCAGACGGCGTATTTTTTTGAAACGAGGCCCTCGGTAACGTGACATAAAGACTCCTTATTTTATTGAAATTTTATAAACCTAACTTAAAACTGAACTAAAGGGTAAATATGATAAATGAGGCAAAATCCCTTGAAGGATTATATTACAGATGGATTGTATCCATATCCGGATTTTATTGTATATACATAAATAATGTATATAGAAAAGAACAAGAAAAAGGTCTTTTTCTTGTTCTTTATTTATTCCGCATAGATTGAATTACTCTAACTTTTATTCATAATTGGAAGTTCCTACTACATAATTCTCGGTGACCCTTGGAAAAAAAAAGAAGGAAACCCTTTATGTAAAAAATCAAACAAATAGAGAAAAGCCGGCTATCGGAGTCGAACCGATGACCATCGCATTACAAATGCGATGCTCTAACCTCTGAGCTAAGCGGGCTCACATAACCGAAATTGTACATACACAGGAATTTAGTAAACTACTGGAATCTTAGCTATTAACTTTCCGCTCTTTTCATTCTTAGTTATTTATTCATTCTTAGTTATTCATAATTAATATGAAAAAAAAAAAGAAAAGAATCGACCGTTTGAGTATTCAAAATTGCACGAGAAAATGAGAGAAAGGGAGGCATATATAATAAATATATGTGGTATATATACATCTATATTGAATTGCGGATACAGAAATGATAGAATCATTTCTGATTAGCCTAAATAGGCTAAATAGGGTCTTCGGTAGAGATCAAAGAAGATAGATAAGCAATCAAATAAAAGGAAACGCTTTTCTAGGAAGAGGTATCTAATGTGTTCTAGTAGAATAGAAATGAAAGAAAAAAAGGGAATGACATAAACATAAATAAATATTATAATATAAATATTATAATAAATAATAATAAGATTTGAATCTCAAAACAAAAAGAAAAAGGGGATATGGCGAAATTGGTAGACGCTACGGACTTAATTAGATTGAGCCTTGGTATGGAGAAACTTACTAAGTGATAACTTTCAAATTCAGAGAAACCCTGGAATTAAAAATGGGCAATCCTGAGCCAAATCCTGTTTTCTGAAAACAAACAAGGGTTCATAAAGATAGAATAAAAAAGGATAGGTGCAGAGACTCAACGGAAGCTGTTCTAACAAATGGGGTTGATTGCGTTGCATTCGAAAAGGAATCCTTTCATCAAAAATCCAGATAAAGTAAAAGGTAACCCTATATACATACGTATACGTACTGAAATACTATCTCAAATGATTAATGACGGCTCCAATTGGTACTGTATTTTTTTAGATTTTGATTTCTATGAAAATAGAAAAAAAAAAAAAAAAAAAATGGTTTTGAATCGATTCTAATCCAAGTTGAAGAAAGGGTCGACTATGAATTGATCAAATAATTCACTCCAAGGTCTGATAGATAACTGATTAATCGGACGAGAATAAAGATAGAGTCCCATTCTACATGTCAATATTGACAACAAGGAAATTTATAGTAAGAGGAAAATCCGTCGACTTTAAAAATCGTGAGGGTTCAAGTCCCTCTATCCCCAATCCCTTCGACTCCCTAATTCTTTAATCCTATTTTATCCTATTCCTTCTTTTTATTCTTTATTTTTATTCTTTAATTATTTATTTTAAAGATACAAAACGTTTCCGGTCCTGGATAAGACAGACTTTAGACTCCCCTTTCGTCTTTTTTCTTGAATTGATTTTTTTAATTGACACAGACCCAAGTCATTTAGTAAAATGAGGAGGGCGTCGTGTGAGAAATAGTCGGGATAGCTCAGTTGGTAGAGCAGAGGACTGAAAATCCTCGTGTCACCAGTTCAAATCTGGTTCCTGGCACATTGCCTATGCGTACTTAAACTTAATTTTAATTCAATTAATTGATATAGATTTTAGATCCACATACATATTCATTAGACATACATATTCATTAATAGTATAGATCATGATACATACT